CACAGCAGTAGTAGGGGCGTGAAGACCGGAGCTTTTAGTAGTGCTAGCAGGAATGCAAGTGAATGAATCCCATCCCCTAGCGAGTGAAGTGCTTACGCCCCTTTAGATTAGAGATAGGGGCGCGCTAGCGTTATAATAATAATAGAAAGGTTAGGGGGCTGAGAAAAGCTTGCTGTCTACTTCTCTTCACTGCCCCGTTCTGTAACTTCCCTTCTTTAGTCCGTCCACGAGGCTGTAAAAAGAGAGAGGGGCGGCTATATAGCGGGAGTCGTTTCGGTTGTATGCCACGAGGTCCCTATGGACAAGGGGACAAGTGAATCATCGCTTTTGGGCGCAGGCAGCCCTCTACCATCCATCCCATTGCATTCCATCGTCTCGTATTGTACTGTACCGTACCAGATACATCTATTGAGTGAGAGAAAGGTAGCTTCTCTATAGATATATTATTCATTTTTTATATTGATAGGGATCCCCAGATTCCCGTCACTACGGATTGATTGTCTCTACCTAACTACATGGTAGTGGTATAGGGAGCGCAATTGCTAGAGCACGGGAGAATGAAGAGTAATGATTTCAGCAAGAGCAGCCGGACGGACTACTATAGTGAGTCCTGTGACTACTAAAGTAGAGTTGAGTCAAAAGGTATGGTATAGCAGCCTTTCCGAGCGAGCCTCTGGGATCTCCTGTAAACCCCCATGATGTGGTAAAGGGAGGATATTAGGGGAAGCAGTGAGTGGAGATTCCCCTGCAGAGAGCCGGATGAGGGGAGACCTTCACGTCCGGTTCGGAGGGCGGGGATATCCCGACCCTACTATCATTATGCCTTTGCAATGTTACTTGGTTCAACTCTATTTGTGACCTTTTCTCGTATGTGGGACTCTCTATCTTCTTGGGTAGATAATCGATCGTCTTTCATTTTGATAGTTAGTAGTATTTATTATAATAAGTCAATAAAATAAATAATAATAAATAATAATCGAACTGGAGGAGCTAAAAGCCGGGATGGCTTGGTAAGCAAGCAATCTGTTATGTAGGCGCCAACTCCCATTTCTTTCTCTTCTTTCTTTTTGAAAGTCACGATCAGAATGAAAGGTAGTTCGCTGGGCCTGTATTTTGATCCCAGAGGTGCTGGTTCGACTCCAGCTCGTGAGAAGGCTTTTTTTTGTCATATCCCTTTGTCTCGCTTGTTCTTATTAAGTTCCTTTGTCCTTCCATCGCTCAACTATTTGTTGAACATAGAATTCGCCCGATATAAGATTAGTACCAACTGGGATCATAAAGCAGATTGGGCTAACGGAAAGGGAGGAGTCAGTCGTTCTGCCATCGATTACAGGCAAACCTTCCCCGAGCTACAGCCCTCACTGTCGATTCAAGACACAAACAACTACCTGTACCACAACCACTGGCATATGCGGTTAGCGGGTGTCAGGTCTAGGTCTAGATGGAGGTTCTCGTTCCAGTTCTATTTCTAGTTGAAAACAACAAATTAAAATTTAATCACCAAGTGGATATCTCGAGAACTAAAGGTGCCAAGCCTCGGATTCGACTTGAAATGAGGATAAGGCTTCCAGCTAGATATGTATGATTCACCCGGTACCTGGTATTGGTAGTAGCATCAGTCTCTTTCCCCTCCCTCTGTATGAGTTGAGAGGCTGAGGGGAAGTCTACTAACTATAGGGCTACTCCACCTGACTCACGGTCGCTCCACGGGAAACCACCACTAGGAGACGAAGCAAGCCGAGGGTTTCGAGGCAGATATCGCCATGACACGGTAGTAGGGAAACCGGTCCTTGTAAGCAGCACTAGAGAGGGGATAGAGACTCGAGACTTCAAACTAATGTCCTTCTTCCTCTGAGCCAGGTTCCTTGTAGAGTCTATCTACTAGAGACATTAACGGTGCTCACCCGGGGTTGGTTGGGAAAATTCAATACTCGAATGGAACGCCCTCCATCGTACAGTTCGGCGGACACGGAAGAGCTAGTTCATAGGGCTCGTGCAGTCATGGGACCGACGGTGAAAAGCTCGGGATGATGATGGGGCTAGCAGCATCATGAGATAGAACCCAATCCCATCCTTCTCATTCGATCCGTGCTATTAACAAATTACCACTTTTTCTGTGGTTTCGATTCAAAAGAAGTGGTTGAGATCCTCTAGCCTTCCACTTCGAGACCGACCAAAGCGAATAGGCTGGCGCGAAGGATAATTCTATTTGTTCTTCGCCAAGTGAAAGTCTAAAAGACTAATCCAATCCCACTCATTTGGCGGATTTAACACAGGTCACATCAAAAGAGAATGAAGGGCGTTTAGGATAACTCCTTCGAGAACGAAATCCCAAATACAGATTGGGCAAACTCTACCCCATCTTCAACTCAAATTCCTGTCCTGGGAGAGGTCCATTCTCAAGACAATTCCGTCCTCTCTCTTTCTTACTAGGCGACAAAGCAGAATCCCCTATGTAGAATAAATCGTTTGACCTTTATTGCACTTGAGGAAGACCCGACCTCCGAATACCAAGCTTAAATGCTTGCCTGAGTGCGCCTATTACCCTTCTCACTCGTAGTTCCCCAATCGTCTTTGGACAACCTGCCTTTTGACGGCCTTTTGAGGAAGATATCGTAATATCAAGATCTAAGATCTTACCACTTTACTTTTTAGCTGGGCTTGTTGTCTTTTACTTTGAAAGGGACATTATTTAGACTACTACTGGCGCTTCCAATTAGTATGCATAACATTATCTCTTAGGGGGAAGGTTGACTTAGCCTGCCTCTCCCATCATGACTTTCATTCATGAAGGAAAAAAAAAGCAATGATGATCAGAAGAGTCTTGGTCACTAGAAAGTGTTTAAGAGGAGAAGGAGGGGCCCCAGAAAACAACCCTTTCGTAGTTCTAGCTGCTCAAAAGGGAGTTGAATTTCTTTCATCTGGGAAGGTGGTAGTATATATATAATACCCCCGCGAGCAAGGGAAATTTTTTTCCCCAAGGCTCAAAGCGATTGAGTGCTTGACTAAGTTAAAAGAAAATGACTCTTTCTTCGGTGGACATGGCGGAGGCTCATGCACTTACACTTAGGAAAGGTTCTGACCTGGCTTTTTCTCTACAGCTATCTTCTGTTTTTATGTATGAAAACAGATTCATCTCAGGTCTTGAAAGCTTTTCATAGTCAAAAAAAAGTCGTCTACAGATCGCAGTCTGAGGCCTATTGTTAGTGATGTGCAGCAACTCCTGATGTCCCAGCTGGTCGGTATAAAGGGTGAACAGATTAGCCAATGCTTCGGCCGATTGGGTGGCAAAGCATCTTCCTGACTGAAAGTGTCGACCTTACTGGGTGCAGAGTCCTCCACCAGCTAAGCTATTCTTGCTATTTTAAGAGAAGATCATCATTGTCTGACTTAGGCCTTGATGTCTTTTTATTTCAGCTTTCAATGCCCGATTCAAAGGAAGGCAGGTGAATCTGCGTGTAAGGAAGCGGGGATCTTTAGGGAGAAGGGTTTGAGCGGCTATGTATAATTACAGTGACTTTAGAGTAACCCGGAAATCTAAAGCGCAAATAGCGCCGGTTCTGGTCTCACCACGTTAGATATCCGCTAAGAACTTCCCAATCAAATAGATCTCCCCTGGCTGGCAATCTCACCGGTGAAGTTAGAGCTCTCTAACAAGCGATGAGGGACGAGGTTGCCCGGGTCAACGGATCGAAGGCAGTATTTAACGTTCCCACCTGCAACTACGAACTAGGCTAGCTGACCTAGCAGTGAAAGACGAGAGAGCTGACCAAGAATATTTGTCCTAGATTCATCCCTAGCGGCTTCAAAGCCATTAAGATCGTTACTTCTGGGAATGAATAGTCTTTATAGCGCTCTTGAAAGCGCAACTCCAAGAAAAGAAGAGGGGCTTCCCCGTTCTCAGTCCATGAAGGTGCTTTCTTTATTGATTGGTAGTTTGATGCTAGCTGTTATGCTAAGCAATGCCGCTTATAGCAGCTGGACAAGGAAAGGCAAGAGCGAGCAGCCACACATGAACCGCGATAAACGATGTCATGATAGGCTTTCCATAACCATCTTTTCGTAATCAAATCCTTCTTTCAGTCTCCCAATAAACGAAAAAGCTGCGAAAGCTGTGCTCGATTTCCTGCGCTAAGTGGTCTTTCCGCTGGATGACTACTATGGACAAAGATGACGACTACTCCCAGTCTCTGGTCAATCCATGCCGATGCTAGAAGAGCCCGCCCCCCCGAAAGATACGAGGTTTTTTTCCTCTCCTTACTTACATGATTGAATTTCTTCTATAAAAAGATATAAAAGGTACCCCTAAGATAAGAATGTTTAAACCACCTGTAAAGGAAGAAATCAAAGGGAGGATGTCCGGAGGAAAAAAGCCCACCCAGTTGGAGGTAATATTAAGGGCCTGCAGTCACTTCAGGTTAACCCAGCGAGTTTTCGCAAGCAAAATGGAGAGATTTCCCTTCTATCCTCAGTACTCTAACTCTATTATTTGCTTTTCTTTGCTATCAATCTTTCGGTTCTTCTCCCAGTCGGTTTGCGTGTTCATCTGTCTTGCTTGCTTTGTTTGATTTGTTATAGACCGGCCGGTCGGGGACAACAAGCTCGATTAGAGTAACTTATTTTTAAACTCCTTTCGGGTCTACAACAAGATCCGGGTGACCGGAGTGATCAGCAGCTTGATCAGCTTACGGGGTAGTTTCGCAGATCTCCAGGAGTGGAACTAGGATATTAATCGAAACATAAGGTCTTTAGAGTTGATGAAACAGCATGTGCTACTGTGCGAGGAGCGAAGTGTAAGGCTGAAGATCAAGCTCATCTACTTGAAAGTAAGGTAAGTGAAGTGGTGTGGTTTAATCTTTTCCAGAGGCTGCTGCTTCAGCTTCACTTAGATATAGATAGATGCCAATGCCGAAGAGTCAAATAAGAGTGAGAATTAGAACAAGGAGAAAGGTGGCTGGATTGAATCAATCTATCACTCCAGCTTTAGCGACTGGGTCATGAATAGCCTGACGGTTGAACCGTGTCCCGTAAGGTCACTTTACCAGACTGACATGTAACTACCCTCTTGTTGATCCGGTTGTTCTTATTCAAACCGGCCCCGGGCTATAAGCAAACCATTGAGCTTCCTGCCGAGCGAACTGCAAGGTAGAGCTAAGGTAGACGATGGAGAACAAAGGGCTCCGTAACATCTATCTCAAAAGAATCTACATCGATTTCAGGAAGTGTGCCTAATGGCTGACCCCTGGAAATTGACTCGGCTTTCTAGTTCGAAGGGTATTGAAGTCAAAAGCGAGCTAAAGCCATACAGGAAGCTCGAGCCCCAACAACAAATAAGGAGCTGAAGAGATTGCTAGGGCAGGTCCATTTCCTTCTTCGGGATCAAGGAACTCCTGCTGGATAACTTCTGCTTCAAACAGGACTTGGAATAGGGATTTACTTTCATGGGGAACTTAACTTCAGATAAGTCTCGTTTGCGTCGACAAGCGAGTTCCCGCATTAACTGCCTTCCTTGTTAACGGATTCAAATTCACATCGGTTCTCCTGTCAACTTTGCGAAGTCAAGCTCGTAGACTCTCCTTTAGCCTGTAGGCTGATCTCCATATGGATGCGCGAGTGAAGGAATGACGGGACTCCTCCTCTTTCCCAGGGACTTTCTTCCTCTAGAAGTACCATGGGATCCAGACTAGGAGCAATCCCTGATCGTCAAATTTCATATCGAAAGATCAGGTTAGGGATCATCATCTGGTCTATCGCTCCTTTTGAGAGTGACATAAGCCTTTCCCCTGCAGTGAAGTTTCTTCCCGACCCTTATTCCACTATCTCATCCTAGCCAATCTTTCTAATGTTCACGCGGCTGATAGAAAAGGAAAATCTTCCATTAGGAGCTGTTGGTCTTATAGAAGTAACTGGTGTTTTTAGCCGTAACCCCTGTTACCACGTAGGAGTTCTTAAAGAAGGCCGCTAAATCAGCAATAGAGGACAACTCCAGATCTATGAATAGCCAACAAAGAGCCTAGCTTGATTACTGGAACTAAACTGCAAGCAGCTCCTACCTTACTTATCGATAAGGAGTACTGGGACTGAGTAGACTTCTTGTAGTTCTCTTTTCCCTATAGAACTACATAAATGTATTGGGTATTTTTCTAACCTTGCCAAGAGTGCTTTGAGCTTTTCTTTCTTAGACCCGGTCATATCCTCACCCTTCGGTCGAATCCAGCTTATGACATGGCTAGAATGTTAGACCGATGTCTTAGGGTCATTCTCAGTAGCCATACGGAATCGGAACCTATGCCTTCTAGCTGCCCTACGGATGAGCCCAAAAGAATAGAATTAAAATCAGGAAGTGACTTCGATAATACCTTTCCAAGACTCACTCGCTTCTTTAAGCCATGCTCTTACTAAACCTAAACCACAAAGACGAGATAATCTCTATCTTATCCGGAGACAGACTCAAATCAATTGACAACCAAAGGAGTCACTCGTGGCACACTGACTATATTCCAACTTCTCTGCATCAATGCACTCATTCGGTAAGATATTACTTTTTTAGGCAAGCAAGTCAGGGATTCCTCGAGCTGCTATCTCGATACCGATCCTTGAAACCTTGAATTAAGGGCACTGCTTAGGTAAGAAAGAAGCGCTGATCCACTTATACTCGCTAGGGGTTACTCTATCACACGCATCCTAGCTTATCTAACTTCTTCCTTGAAGGTCCCACGGACTGTTCGAATTCTTAGCCTGTCTTTGATTAGCTTCCTATCACCTACGCCTCCTACCAGGAAGTCACTATTCTTTCCTTTCTCCTGGCTCCTGAAGCTTTTGCATTTTTCAAAGGCCTTCACTCGATCTTCATTCTACTATAAGAACTCGAACCTGAGTCCATTACTATTCTGGTCGAGTTCGTTTATTCGTTTTTTCAGAACTAACACTTCGTACCTGAACATGAATAGGCAGCGCTCTTTTTCCCGACGTAAGCCCAGGCTTGCTATCATCCAGTTGTGGCTTTTTCCCCCCTTCATTCTCAAGTGCTATAGCTTGTTCGCTTGAATACATTAGGTAGGGAAGGACAGGATATTACTCGTCGGTTCTATTCGGCGGTGGTGGCTTTGCTTTGAATTTCTTTCCACTCATTTTGGCTTTTTCCTTTTATTATTCATGCTTGCTCCACTAGCCTCAAACTCCATTCCCATTTCGAATCGACCTGTTAGATTAGAGAAGGCTTTTCTGCTTAGCAGAACCCGATTCTCCGCTCAAAACATCTGATCTTCCGACTTAAACAACCGATTCCATTTCTATCCTTTTTTTCTATGATCAATTCAATAAAGACTTCCTTCTCAACTGACAACCCCTGGGCCTGTTCATAAGCGATCTTCTTTGTAGGGCTTTCGGCTCGGCTGCCTTCCTTTATTTTTGGGCTAAGGCTAGCTTTCCTAAGTCAGTTCCAGAGTGCATGAGTGAATCTTGATCTGTATTCAAGGTATGCCCTTTCCAGTTCTGTTA